AATATTTTGATTAAAAAAATTAGTTACCGTAGGGATAACAGCATTATCTTTTTTAAGAGTTCTTATCGAAAAAAAGGTTTGTGACCTCGATGTTGGACCAGAATATCCTAAAGATGCAGCAGTCTTTAAGGGTTGGTCTGTTCGACCATTAAAATTCTACGTGATCTGAGTTCAGACCGGCGTGAGCCAGGTCAGTTTCTATCTTTAATTTCTGAAATGAACTTAGTACGAAAGGACCAGTTTATTGTAATATTATTATTTAAAGATGATATTGTATAATATGTATTTAAATCAAATTAGCAAAATTTTTAATGCAATTGACTTAGGATCAATAGATATAGGCGAAATTCCTTTATTTGATATTTTTTATATAAAGGTGGCAGACGAAGTGCATTAGATTTAAGCTCTAAATATAAAGATGAAATTTCTTTTCTTTATAATGTATATTTCTATTATTTCCTCGGTATTTTCCTATATTTGTATTTTACTAGCGGTCGCCTTTTTTACTCTTTTAGAACGAAAGGGCCTTAGATATATTCAACTTCGAAAAGGCCCTAACAAAGTAGGCTTAATAGGTTTACCCCAACCTATTGCCGATGCTGCCAAGCTATTAACAAAAGAGATTGCTAAACCAACAATAGCAAATTATTCACCTTATTTTGTTGCACCAGTTTTTAGATTTATTTTAGCTTTACTCCTATGACAACTATACCCTAGTTTATATTCCTGTTCGTACTTTAAGTGGGGCATTTTATTTTTTATATGTGTATCTGGAATAAATGTTTACGGTACTCTATTAGCAGGATGGGCGTCTAATTCTAAATATGCTCTCTTAGGAAGACTTCGAGCAATCGCACAAACAATTTCCTATGAGGTTAGTATAGCATTGGTTCTTTTGTTTCCTTTATTTTTAGTTGGAAGCTTTAGATTCATTGAAATTAAAGAATCTCAAGAGTTTATTTGACTCACTTTTTTAATAATACCCGTGTCTTTTATATGGTTTGTTACTTGCATTGCAGAAACTAATCGAGCTCCCTTTGATTTTGCAGAAGGAGAATCAGAGCTAGTTTCCGGTTTTAATATTGAATATGGAGCTGCCGGCTTTGCTTTAATTTTTTTAGCCGAATATGCTAATATCTTAGTTATAAGTTTGTTTTCTGCCTTATTATTTTTTGGAGGAAGATCTCTATTGTTAATTGAAAGAGATTTAGGATTTATGTTAAAAGTACTATTTTTCGCTTTCGCATTCATTTGAGTTCGAGGAAGTTATCCACGCTTCCGTTACGATTTACTAATAAATCTTACCTGGAAAGGGTTTTTACCTGCTTCATTATCTTTTCTACTAATGATCGCAATTTTAGCTTCATCTATGTATTATTAACATAAAACGAAACTGTAGTTTAATTTAAAATATTAGCATTGGAAGCTAAAGCTTGGGTTTCTAATCCCACATTTCGAAATGAGTGCTTTAATTATTTTTAGTATAACTTTATCTAGTCTTCTAATGCTTCCCTTAATAATACAACCATTAAGTCTTGGTTTGATTATCATATTATCAACTTTATTAATATGTTTTATTAGTGCTATTACTTTATCTTCATGATACGGTTATATCTTATTCCTAATTTATGTTGGAGGATTATTAGTAATATTTGCCTATGTTGCGGCTTTATCTCCTAATGTTCTTTTCGGCAAAGGAACTCCCATACTATTTTTTTCTATTTTAATCATTCCCTTAGCACTAATTTTTTACTCTTATCCTCTAATTGATCTTTCTTCAACTAGCTACCTTTATATTTTTTCTGAATTAAAATTTTTGAAAATATACGGTATTGAAATAGTATCACCTCAAATAATTTCTATTTTGATTGGTTTAGCAATTATTTTATTAATTAATTTAATTGTAGTTGTAAAAATTTGTTACTATCAACACGCCTCTCTTCGACCTTTTAATGATTAATTTATGCGAAGTCCTATTCGAAAAACTCATCCAATTCTTAAAGTTATAAACGGTGCATTAGTTGACCTTCCCACTGCTCCAAATTTGTCTGTTTGATGAAATTTTGGGTCCTTGTTGGGTCTTTGTTTGGGAGTACAAATTGTAACCGGTTTATTTCTAGCAATACACTATACAGCTCACGTAGATTTGGCTTTTAGTTCCGTAATTCACATCAGCCGAGATGTTACATATGGATGGCTTTTACGAGCTTTACATGCTAATGGAGGATCTTGATTTTTTATTTGTATTTATTTACATATTGGTCGTGGTATATACTATGGATCTTACGTAAATGTTCATACATGAAATATTGGTGTAGTTCTCTTATTTTTGACAATGGGAACAGCATTTTTAGGTTATGTTTTACCCTGAGGACAAATATCTTTTTGAGGGGCTACAGTTATTACAAATTTACTTTCTGCAGTTCCCTATGTTGGAAAAATGATAGTAGAATGAGTCTGAGGCGGTTTTGCTGTAGATAATGCTACTTTAACTCGATTTTTTGCTCTTCATTTTTTACTACCTTTTAGAATTGTAGCACTAGCTATTCTTCACTTACTATTTTTGCATGAGACTGGATCAAATAATCCTTTAGGTTTAAATAGTGACGGAGAAAAAGTTCCATTTCACTCATACTACACTTTTAAAGACTTAGTTGGGTTTTTATTAGTTCTATTTTTACTTAGAATATTAGCTTTATTTTCCCCCCAACTATTAACTGACCCTGAAAATTTTATTCCGGCAAATTCTTTAGTTACTCCTGTACACATTCAACCAGAATGGTATTTTCTATTTGCCTATGCCATTCTTCGTTCTATCCCAAATAAATTAGGAGGGGTTATTGGCTTAGTGGGTTCTATTGCTATTTTATTTATTTTGCCATTTACTCACCTGGCAAAATTTCGATCTATAGCATTTTATCCTTTAAATCAAATTTTATTCTGATGATACGTTGGAATTTTCTTTATTTTAACCTGAATCGGAGCCTGTCCTGTAGAAGCTCCATATGAACAAATTGGTCAGCTTTTTACTGTACTTTATTTTATGTATTTCATTATTAACCCTTTAGTCCAAGTTATATGAGATAATATTTTAGATTACTAATACAAAATAAGTTATTGCCTGGGGTAAATTTGTCTTGAAAACAAATTTGGAGTGTTCGATTCGCTTAATAGCTTAGCAATAAGAGAAATAATACTCACTTTCGGCTTACAAGACCAATGCTCTAAATTTAAGCTATTATTGCAGTTTAATTATAATTATGAAATGAGAACATTTTATTTAAGTTTACTTAGAATACTTGGAGTTTTTATGGCATTATTAGCTTTGTCACTTCAATATAAACATTTACTAAGCATTTTATTAAGGTTAGAAGCCATTACAATAAATTTATTTATTATATTATTTGCTTTTTCAACTAACGTAACTCTAAGAGGAGAAACTTCTTTAATCTTAATTACATTAGGAGCTTGTGAAGCTAGCTTAGGCTTAGCGATCTTAGTTGCAGTAATTCGAGCCGAAGGAAATGATTACGTTTCAAGTTTTTCTCTACACAAGTGCTAGGTTTACTATTTCTTAGATCTACTCTCTTATTTTTTCCTTCTAGTAAATGATCTTGATACATCAAAATATGATCTCTAGCTATTGGGAGCTTGATTTCTATTATTCACCTTTTCAATCCCTTTTTTAGTTACGAGGCTACTAACTCATTTTTAGCCTATGATTCTATATCTATAATCCTAGTATCACTTACTTTATGAATTTCACTGATAATAATAATAGCAAGTCAAAATAGAGTAAAAATCTCTAAAAACAATTATTCGATATTTTCTATATTTATTTTATTACTAAACCTAATTTTAGTAACAACGTTTCTATGTTCTAGAAGACTACTTTTCTACTTTCTATTTGAAGCTTCTCTTATTCCAACCTTATTATTAATTTTAGGATGGGGCTATCAACCTGAACGATTGCAAGCTGGTATATATATAATAATTTACACTGTTGCTGCCTCGCTACCACTTCTTTTCACTATTTTGTGGGCTGTTCAAGAACTATCTTCGAGCAACATGCTTATAATTAGAAGACTACGACTTCACACATACAGTACAAATAATTTATGAGCCTGAAATTTTTTAACTCTATTATGCTTTACAGCATTTTTAGTTAAGTTACCTATATTTACAGTACATTTATGACTTCCTAAAGCTCATGTTGAAGCTCCGGTTGCAGGATCTATAGTCTTAGCAGCTATTCTCTTAAAATTGGGGGGTTATGGTATTTTACGTATTTATCAATATTTTAATTTTATTTCTTCTCAGACATGCATTATTATTTTTTCATTAGCTATCTGAGGGGGAGTAATAACTAGAATTATTTGTTTCCGACAAGTAGATTTAAAATCTTTAATTGCTTATTCTTCTATTGGACATATATCTTTAATACTAGCAGGAGCTTTTTCCAACACATCCTGAGGCTGAAGAGGAGCCCTTGTTTTAATACTATCTCACGGATTTTGTTCTTCTGCTTTATTTGCCTTAGCAAACTATACCTACGAAAAAACTCACACACGAAGTTTATTTCTAAGAAAGGGAATACTTATGCTACTTCCAATTTTAGCAATATGATGATTCTTGTTTTGTATTATAAATATAGCTGCCCCTCCTAGTATTAATTTGTTAGGAGAAATTATAATTTTTCCATCTACCATCTTTAGTTCAAAATACTACTTAATTTCATTAGGTCTCATAAGATTTTTAGCCGCTTTATATAGAATATATCTTTATACCAGAATCCAGCACGGAGGAAGACCTAAATTTATCAAGCCCTTCAATGATTTTAAACCCTCTGGGTTTATGCTGTTTTTTTTACACTGAATCCCAGGTAATTTTCTTATTTTAAAAAGGGATCTTATTTCAGTATGGATTTAATTTATAGGTCAAGTTAGTTTAATATAAAAAACATCAGCCTGTGGATTTGAAAATGAAATTTGTTTTACTTGACCCATGTATATTAATCTAAAATCTTCTTCTATTAGTTCAATATTCTTACTAACATATAGAATTATTCTGTTTCCAGTAACAATAGTATTTGTTATAATAAATTATAATATTATTTTAGAATGATCCATCTTCCAAATAAGTTCTTGTACTATAACTTTTATATTTATTTTAGACCCAATTAGATTAAGATTCAGAAATGTTGTCTGTTTAATTTCAGGTTGTGTTATACTTTTTTCTTCTAGCTATATATCTCATGATCCCTTCTTAAAACGATTTGTCTGACTAGTCATGCTCTTTGTTCTTTCAATAAATCTTCTAGTATTTATTCCTAGTTTACCCGCTCTTCTTTTAGGATGAGACGGCTTAGGTATTGTTTCTTTTGCTCTTGTAATTTATTATCAAAATATAAAATCTTTAGGGGCCGGAATAGTTACGGTTTTAGCTAATCGGATTGGTGATGTAATAATCCTTATCTCAATTGGCCTTTTAGTTCTTCAGGGTCATTGATCTATTATTTGTATATGAGATTATTACTTAACAGCATGAACAGCTCTTGCCGTTACTCTAGCAGCAATAACTAAAAGAGCCCAAATTCCCTTTTCAAGATGACTCCCAGCAGCTATAGCTGCTCCAACTCCAGTTTCAGCCTTAGTACACTCTTCTACCTTGGTTACTGCAGGAGTATTTCTTATTATTCGTTTTTTTCCCTTTCTCAGTACAATCCCTGCTTTCAAACCTACTCTTTTATTCATCTCTGTTTTAACCCTACTCATAGCCGGAATTGGGGCAAACTATGAAAACGACTTAAAAAAAATTATTGCCCTTTCTACTCTAAGCCAGCTCGGAGTAATGATAATAAGACTCGGCTTAGGCATACCTTACTTAGCCTTATTTCATCTCTATACTCATGCTCTTTTTAAAGCTTTACTTTTTTTGTGTGCAGGAATATTTATTCATAATAGATCTAACATTCAGGACATTCGTCATATAGGTTTATTATTCTCTCAGGCTCCTCTTACCACAGCCTGTATAAATATCGCTAATTTATCCTTATGCGGAGCCCCTTTTCTTAGAGGTTTTTATTCAAAAGACTTAATCTTAGAGCTATCTTTAAGAGACCCAACTAACTTTTTAATAGTCCTTTTAATTTTTTTAGCTACAGGTATAACTGCAGCTTATTCTTTTCGCCTATCTTTTTGCTCTTTATGAGGCTATATTAAAGGACCAACTCACCATGAAAAGCAAGATATAGATCCTTATGTAAATTGAGCAACTACAACTTTAAGCTTAGCTGCACTTGTAGCTGGTTTTTCACTCCAAAACACCTTTCTTGATTTTAACCCATTACCCTTTGTATTACCCTTTTACTTAAAAATATTAACATTATTTGTTATTTTTGCGGGGGTCTTTGTAGCCTTTATTATATGAGATACTAATTATAATAAAAAAAGTATTAGAAAAATTAAGTTCTTTTTCTCTACAATATGATTTTTAGCTCCTATTTCGACACAGCCCCTTACTAAATTTTCTATGCTCTTAGGAACTAATATTATAAAATCAGTTGATATGGGTTGACTTGAGATTTTAGGAGGTCAAGGAAGTGCTTTAATAACATCCACTATATCTGTAAAAAACCAAAATATTCAAATTAAATCTTTCAACTCTTTTATTGCATTAATCTTATTTTTGACAACTGTATTTTATGGCATATTATTTTTTAATTAGCATTGATAGCTTAAATATAGAGCATAGCACTGAAGATGCTAAGGTGACAATACTGTCTCATAGCA